CGGAAATATGAAATTCAGACTCATGTAACAAGCCAAGGTCCTGAAAGAATCACTAAGGAGATCCCGCATTTAGAGGCTCATTTACTCCGAAATTTAGACAGAAATGGGATTGTGATGCTGGGATCTTGGATAGAAACAGGTGATATCTTAGTAGGTAAATTAACACCTCAGACAGCGAGCGAATCGTCATATGCCCCGGAGGATAGATTATTACGAGCTATACTTGGCATTCAAGTATCCACTTCAAAAGAAACTTCTCTAAGACTACCTATAGGGGGAAGGGGTCGAGTTATTGATGTGAGATGGATCCATAGAAAGGGGGTTTCCAATTATAATCCAGAAAGGATTCGTGTATATATTTCACAGAAACGTGAAATAAAAGTAGGTGATAAGGTAGCTGGAAGGCATGGGAATAAGGGTATAATTTCTAAGATTTTGTCTAGACAAGATATGCCCTATTTGCAAGATGGAACGCCCGTGGATATGGTATTCAACCCATTAGGAGTCCCCTCACGAATGAATGTGGGACAGATATTTGAATGTTCGCTCGGGTTAGCGGGGGATCTGCTAAAGAAACATTATAGAATAGGACCCTTTGATGAGAGATATGAGCAAGAGGCCTCAAGAAAACTAGTGTTTTCTGAATTATATGAAGCCAGTAAGCAAACAAAGAATCCATGGGTATTTGAACCCGAATATCCGGGAAAAAGCAGAATATTTGATGGAAGAACAGGAGATCTCTTTGAACAACCTGTTCTAATAGGAAAGTCCTATATCCTAAAATTAATTCATCAAGTTGATGATAAAATCCATGGGCGTTCCAGTGGGCATTACGCACTTGTTACACAACAACCCCTTAGAGGGAGGGCCAAACAAGGGGGACAAAGAGTAGGAGAAATGGAAGTTTGGGCTCTAGAGGGATTTGGTGTTGCTCATATTTTACAAGAGATGCTTACTTATAAATCTGATCATATTAGAGCTCGTCAAGAAGTACTTGGTGCTACGATTATTGGAGCAACAGTACCTAACCCAGAAGGTGCTCCAGAATCTTTTCGATTGCTCGTTCGAGAACTACGATCTTTGTCCCTGGAACTGAATCATTTCCTTGTATCTGAAAAGAACTTCCAGATGAATAGGAAGGAAGCTTGATCTCAGTGAATCAGAATTTCTATTCTATGATCGACCAGTATAAACATCAACAACTTCGAATTGGACCAGTTTCCCCTCAACAAATCAAGGCTTGGGCAAAAAGAATTCTACCCAATGGAGAGATAGTTGGAGAGGTGACAAAACCCTATACTTTTCATTATAAAACTAATAAACCGGAGAAAGATGGATTGTTTTGTGAAAGAATTTCTGGACCCATAAAAAGTGGGATTTGTGCTTGTGGAAATTACCGAGGGATTGGGGCTGAAAAAGAAGACCCGAAATCTTGTGAAGAATGCGGGGTGGAATTTGTTGATTCTCGGATACGAAGGTACCAAATGGGATACATCAAACTGACATGTCCAGTGACTCATGTGTGGTATTTGAAACGTCTTCCTAGTTATATTGCGAATCTTTTAGATAAGCCCCTTAGGGAATTAGAGGGCCTAGTATATTGCGATGTGTGATTTGATCGAAATTTTCATTTGACAGATTTGAACTGAGAAACTGTCATCCCATTTAATCTGATTGGGATGCCCCCGGCTCTGACATGTATCTTGGGAGGAGGAACATGAAGCTCAGAATTATGGGTGCATTCAAGACTTCAAAATGGAAGAAAAGGGGAATTGATCCATGGTCGATTCCGTAACAGATAATATAGGAATAGTTAGTTATACCTCGTGAAAAAAGATTTTTTGTGGAATTATACATTCCATTTCTTTGAGAAAGAAATTCTGTTCAGGCAAGCGCAAGCGAATATGGCATGGTTACAGGAGCCTATCTATCGCATATATGCTTCAAGGGATATCATGGCACATAACCATCGAGGTGAGTAGAGACCTAAAAAAGATCGAATGGAACAATACAATATATAGACAAATAAATCCTTTACGAGTCCCAAAATATTCCTTTCAGGGGATTCATCATTTGAGGGGAAGTAGACTACTCAAGAATTTCACATTTCCTTTTTTTCGTAAACATAAATAAACATAAAAGAAAGTAAAAAGGTTAGAGTGAAAATCAAAAAGAAAATAAGATAAGAATGAATCAATGAAAGGCTGGTCCTTACTGGGAACTTGAGTAAAGAGTAGCTTTTTGTAGGGTTTTCTCGAACAAAGTTTAAAAAGAAGAAGAACCCCTTTCTTTATTTGGTGTAACTACTTGAGCCGGATGAGAGGAAACCTTCACGTCCGATTGTGAGGGGGGGAATCCAATACTATAGGAACCTATCTCTATTTTTCTTTTGCTAGGTCCATAGCTAAAAAACCTACTTTCTTACGATTACGAGGTTCATTCGAATATGAAATACAATCCTGGAAATACAGCATCCCACTCTTTTTTACTACTCAAGGTT